TTATTTTTGGATCCAATCCATAATTAATCCTATGGATCCTTAGGATTAGTGGATCATTTTCTATCTCGTAGTTTCAGGCCTTAGATTAAGCTAAGGGAAGGGCTCCCTCTATCCAATCTACTCATCCTGTATATTGTCTTTTTCGTTCCATGTTGCAATATAAACTTATTATTTGATTATACGATACAAGGTTATACGAGAACGAATTCCTTATTTATAAACTATTTTCGATGAGAATTTGTATTTTAATTGAAAAAAAAAAATCTTTCTATATAGATAGATATTGAAGTGCTATCTCAGATTCAAAAAAAAAAAAAGAGAATCATTTCTTTCAATACTCATTTATTATTAGTTAACAATCCTAATCCTCATATGCTTAATTCTGATAGGAAATAAAATAGTAAAATAATTATTCATCGAATGACTATTCATCTATTGTATTTTCATCAAATAGGGGGCAGGAAGATTCTATGGAAAAATGGTGGTTCAATTCGATGTTGTCTAACGAGAAGTTAAAGTTAGAACATAGGTATGGTTTAAGTAAATCAATGGAAAGTCTTGATGCTATTGGCCATACCAGTGGAAGTGATGAACCCCTTCTAAATGATACGGAGAAAAATTGGAGTGATAGTGTTAGTTATAGTTTCAGTAATGTTGATTATTTATTTGGTATCAGGGATATTTGGAGTTTGATCTCTGATGACACTTTTTTAGTTAGGGATAGTAATGGTGACAGTTATTCCGTATATTTTGATATTGAAAATCATAGTTTTGAGATTGACAATGATAGTTCTTTTCTGAGTGAATTAGAAGGTTTTTTTTCTAGTTTTTTGAATAGGGGGTCTAAGAGAAACAATCACTACTATTATCATTACATGTATGATACTCAATCTAGTTGGACTAATCACATTAATAGTTGCATTAATAGTTATCTTCGTTTTGAAGTCAGTATTAATAGTTCCATTTCAGGTGGTACTGACAATTACAGTGACAGTTACATTTATAGTTTCATTTGTACTGAAAATTTAAGTGGTAGTGAAAGTGGAAGTTTTAGTATAAGAACTCGTAATAATGGCAGTGATTTCAATATAAGAGGAAGATCTAATGATTTCGATATAAATAAAAAATACAGACATTTATGGGTTCAATGCGAAAATTGTTATGGATTAAATTATAAAAAACTTCTTAGGTCAAAAATGAATATTTGTGAACAGTGTGGATATCATTTGAAAATGAGTAGTTCAGATAGAATCGAACTTTCGATTGATTCGGGCACTTGGGATCCTATGGATGAAGATATGGTTTCTATGGACCCCATTCAATTTCATTCAGAAGAGGAACCTTATAAAGATCGTATCGATTCTTATCAAAGAAAGACAGGTTTAACTGAAGCTGTTCAAACAGGCATAGGTCAACTAAACGGTATTCCCACAGCAATTGGGGTTATGGATTTTCAGTTCATGGGAGGTAGTATGGGATCTGTAGTAGGTGAGAAAATCACTCGTTTGATTGAGTATGCTACTAATCGATCTCTACCTGTCATTATTGTGTGTGCTTCTGGAGGAGCACGCATGCAAGAAGGAAGTTTGAGCTTGATGCAAATGGCTAAAATATCTTCTGCTTCATATGATTACCAATCCACTAAAAAGTTATTCTATGTACCAGTCCTTACATCTCCTACAACCGGTGGAGTAACAGCCAGTTTTGGTATGTTGGGAGATATCATTATTGCTGAACCTAATGCGTACATTGCATTTGCGGGTAAAAGAGTAATTGAACAAACATTGAATAAGACAGTACCCGATGGTTCACAAGCGGCTGAGTATTTATTCCATAAAGGCTTATTCGACCCAATCGTACCACGTAATCCTTTAAAAGGTGTTCTAAGTGAGTTATTTCAGCTCCATGGTTTCTTTCCCTTGAATCAAAATTCAAAAAATTAAAGTATAGCACTAGATTCAGTTATTTTGTTTGTAGCGAACAAGTATTTAGTTCATCATAATAAAAAAAAACTAAGAAAAATGTTCTTTGGTGATATAAGTTACACTTTCTAGTAAGAGTCAGAAGTTTCGGATAATTTTTTTTTCTTCCGGATCCAGATCTATTTTTTATCTTACCCCTATTCATGATTAGGTATTATGAACCTCTATCAACAGGATAAAATAAAAAAGTGAATTTCTCTTTCCGAGGAATTCGAATTTGGGGAAATAAAAAGAATTTTATCTGGCTATCTTACGCATTAATTAAGATAGACAATAATGAAAAAAAAAATATCAAAATAAAAAGAAATATCAAATATGGAAATGAAATAAAATAATTTCTACATCTATCGCATTTTTACTATGAATCCCTGTTTGTTGGATCCTATTATTTAGAGTCGCGAATTCATAATGAACTTAATTTTCATAAGAAAACTCCTTTTAAATAAAAAACTCCTTATTAGATTAGAAAGAAAGATAGAAAGAACATAAGGATGGGAGAAGAAGAATAATAAAATTTGTAAAAGAAGATTACCCTATTTATATTCGTGTAGAAAGATGAATAGGTACACTTAATTTAGTTCTACATTTTTGCACTTATTATCTATCCTTTTTTTATTAAAATTTAATATTTTAATATTATTTTTATATTTCAAATTTCTATTTTAATATAAATATATTATTTATAAATTATATATTTTTATATACTTAATTGTTTATATATACTTAGTAGTATAATATTATATAAAATACAATAGTCAATATTACCTAATATTACTTATAATAGATATACTTATCATATCATAAGATATCTTTCTAATAGATACAAATATATAGATACAAATATTAAATCGAGGCACCCATTCTATGACAGATCTCAACTTACCCTCTATTTTTGTGCCTTTAGTGGGCCTAGTATTTCCGGCAATTGCAATGGCTTCTTTATCTCTTCATGTCCAAAAAAATAAGATTGTCTAGATCCAATGGGACCAAATCCTATCAATTTATTTCAACACTGTATCATAATACAGATATTCTTTTAGTGCAATATGGTACGATATGTGGCTCTTTCCACACACAAATGAAAGAACTGTTATGTATGCGGATACATGCTATCTGCATAAATGCATGTATATATATATAGCTGGTTAAAAACGGATCAGTAAATATTTTTAATAGAAAGTCAATGTATCTAACCAATTACTCCACATCAGAATAGTGCTAGTTGATGAAAGTTACTTCGGGATCAAGAAAGGTAAAGTCAAATTTGGGTTATTCTCTCAATTCCAATCGAATGCAACTGGATCTAGTATAGTATGAATTGGCGATCAGAACATATATGGATAGAACTTATAAGGGGGTCTCGAAAAACAAGTAATTTTTGCTGGGCCTGTATCCTTTTTTTAGGTTCACTAGGATTCTTAGCGGTTGGAACTTCCAGTTATCTTGGTAGGAATCTGATATCCATATTTCCATCTCAGCAAATTATTTTTTTTCCACAAGGAATCGTGATGTCTTTTTACGGGATCGCAGGTCTGTTCGTTAGCTCCTATTTGTGGTGCACAATTTTGTGGAATGTAGGTAGTGGTTATGACCGATTCGATAGAAAAGAAGGAATTGTGTGCATTTTTCGTTGGGGATTTCCTGGAATAAATCGTCGCATCTTCCTTCGCTTCCTTATGAGAGATATCCAATCAATCAGAATTGAGGTTAAAGAGGGTCTTTATCCTCGTCGTGTCCTTTATATGGAAATCAGAGGTCAAGGGGCCATTCCCTTGACTCGTACTGATGAGAATTTGACTCCACGAGAAATTGAACAAAAAGCTGCCGAATTGGCCTATTTCTTGGGCGTACCAATTGAAGTATTTTGAAATGAATTGAACACAATAAAGAATAAATGTTTTCTCGGCATGGGGGAAGGAACTTGCTAATTCCCTTTTTAATATAATTGAAGTCTTTTTGGAATGTTCATTTGAACAAAACATGTTAGATTATTCTATTTCCTCCTTCCTTTGTCGTGGCGACTCCCATAGAATAAACCAAAAAAGCAGGAGGGCGTATATGGAATAACTATAATAAACTATACTATAATAAAGAAGAAAATTAAGAAAAGAAGAAATTTTTGTATACCATTTGTATACCAAAAGTATTTCGTATGCGTATGGATCCCAACTCAATTCTTTTCTACTAGAAAATTTCTACTAGAAAAAGGCTAATCTAAGGCTAATATAATAAGTAGGGATTCATCAAATATATCCGAACATTTATTTCGTAATACGGAATTCATCTCATCTTTTTAGGCCCAAAATTTTGATGATACCTTTTTTCCTTGGTTGTGGCTAGGCGGTGAAACATTTCGAAATAATTAACTGAGGGGGGTTTTCGTTTCTAAATCCGATTCGTTATTTTAAGTGGGTTTTCGAGTATTCATAGAAAGGAACAAATGAAGATGAAATTGCTTCGAATTTGCCCATTCAAATTTGCCCAATTGAGATATCTAGGAATAATATTGATTTTGCATTTTTATCCGAAAAGGGCGAACCCTTATCCCATTTCTATATTCCTTCTAGATCCAAGAACTAAACTCAATTTTGACACAAAAATTGGAATGAATAGACCCATAGGTTCAATACCTTGTTATAGAACTCGTGCTTCAGAGAAATATCATATAGAGTCAACGAATGAAGCAGGTTCATTAACGATTCAATTCACAGATAAAAAATGAAAAAAAAGAAAGCATTGCCTTCTTTCCCATATCTTGTATCTATAGTATTTTTGCCCTGGTGGGTTTCTCTCTCATTTAATAAATGTCTGGAACTTTGGGTTACAAATTGGTGGAATACCGGGCAATCCAAAACTCTCTTGAATATCATTCAAGAGAAAAACGTTCTAGAAAGATTCATAGAATTAGAAGAACTCTTTCTGTTGGACGAAATGATAAAGGAGTACCCGGAGACACATATACAAAAACTTCGTATAGGAATACACAAGGAAACGATACAATTGGTCAAAACACACAATGAATATCATCTCCATATCATTTTGCATTTCTCGACAAATATAATCTCTTTCGCTATTCTAAGTGGTTATTTTATTTTGGGTAATGAGGAACTTGTCATTCTTAATTCTTGGGTTCAGGAATTCCTCTATAACTTAAGTGACACAATAAAAGCTTTTTCGATTCTTTTAGTTACTGATTTATGGATTGGATTTCACTCGACTCATGGTTGGGAACTAATAATTGGTTCGTTCTACAATGATTTTGGATTGGCTCATAACGATCAAATTATATCTGGTCTTGTTTCCACCTTTCCAGTTATTCTAGATACAATTGTGAAATATTGGATTTTCCATTATTTAAATCGTGTATCTCCTTCGCTTGTAGTCATTTATCATTCAATGAATGAATGAAGAACTCATTTGATCTCCTGATATCAATCAAATAAATCAGAATCTTTCTTCCTTTATAAAGAAACCATTTTGAATCTTACTTAATTCTTTATATTTTATTTCTACCAGTTCAAGGTATTCGTCCTATGTTACAGTACAACTATTCCAGTACAATGACAGACTCGTGCATAGGGAACTTTACTAGTTCCCTATCTAATTTATTGTAGAAATTCCGAGATCCATGATTGGACATGCAAAATAGAAATACTTTTTCTTGGGTAAAGGAACAGATGACTCGATCCATTTCTGTATCGATCATGATATATGTAATAACTCGAGCATCCATTTCAAATGCATATCCCATTTTTGCGCAGCAGGGTTATGAAAACCCACGAGAAGCAACTGGACGAATTGTATGTGCTAATTGCCATTTAGCTAATAAGCCCGTGGATATTGAAGTTCCGCAAGCTGTGCTTCCTGATACTGTATTTGAAGCAGTTGTTCAAATTCCTTATGATATGCAACTGAAACAAGTTCTTGCTAATGGTAAAAAAGGGGGTTTGAATGTGGGTGCTGTTCTTATTTTACCCGAGGGATTCGAATTAGCCCCCCCCGATCGTATTTCTCCTGAGTTGAAAGAAAAGATAGGAAATCTGTCTTTTCAGAGTTATCGTCCCAATAAAAAAAATATTCTTGTGATAGGTCCTGTTCCGGGTCAGAAATATAGTGAAATCGTCTTTCCCATTCTTTCCCCCGACCCTGCTACAAAGAAAGACGTTCACTTCTTAAAATATCCCATATATGTGGGTGGGAACAGAGGAAGGGGTCAGATTTATCCTGATGGTAGCAAGAGTAACAATACAGTCTATAATGCTACATCAGCAGGTATAGTAAGCAAAATAGTACGTAAAGAAAAGGGAGGATATGAAATAACCATAGTTGATGCATCGGATGGACGTCAAGTGGTTGATATTATACCTCCAGGACCAGAACTTCTTGTTTCAGAGGGTGAATCCATTAAGCTTGATCAACCATTAACAAGCAATCCCAATGTAGGAGGGTTTGGTCAGGGAGATGCAGAAATAGTGCTTCAAGATCCATTACGCGTCCAAGGCCTTTTGTTCTTCTTCGCATCTGTTATTTTGGCACAAGTTTTTTTGGTTCTTAAAAAGAAACAGTTTGAAAAAGTTCAATTGTACGAAATGAATTTTTAGGTCCAGAGATTCCTTAACATTTGGTAAAAAGTGCCGATTTTTTGTCTATCGATACAATTATGTATGATCAAAAAATTCTGTAAATCCTTTTGCTTGCTTTGTTTATACTCTTTTTGTTTTGCAGGACGCCTGGAATTCATTACTTGTATTCCATTTTAGTAATAAACAATAGGCATACAAACAAATACAAAAGAAGAGAATACAAGGCAAGGATGGTAAAAATGAAAGGAACAAATACTTTTAGGAAGGATTACTAGTCTTCCTAATCTTCTATTCGACGCAAGACGACACAAGAAAAAGGAATTTTCACCCGTTTTCTTGTGTCGTCTTGTATCAAAATAATAATTATTTTTTTTCCTGTTCATCAAAAATTACTATTCCTTTCCTTCTTTTCCGGGTCTATCGGAACTCCTTTGTTTAGATTCATAAGAAGTAGTGGACAAACAAAGGAAAAAAAGGATTATGGGTGAATAAGTTATTGAGCAAATAGAATTTATTCACTTATTCAATAATCTTCACTTATTCAATATAAGTTAAACTTCTAACTTAGAGAAATTATTCAAACAAAAAAGACTGTTCCGGTTGAAAGGCGGATTTTATTTTTACGAATATCCAAATCTTTATTTATTATATGATCAGATATATGATCAGAGTTTTTATTTTATTTTTAGAGTAGTTTTGATTAAGGTTCTATTAGTTTAGTCTAGAAATGATTTGCAGGATGTCTCATCCCTAGAAATCAATATAATTATTATATTGGATTATAGATAAAATCGATTGATTCGTTCTTTCTTCTTGCTTCCAGTTAATATTTTGGGGGAAGGGCAGGGACTATGAATCAACCGCTAGATTCAATTGTTCACAAACATCATTAAGAAAGAAAAGAATAGAGTGGTTTGAAACATCAGAGCAAAGGA